TCTATCATATAGATGAGGATAAACTAGTGACCTCGGATATTAATGAAATCTATAGAAGAATTATCTATCGGAATAATACTCTTACAGATCTATTAACAACAAGTATAGCTACGCCAGAAGAATTAATAATATCTCAGGAAAAATTGCTGCAAGAAGCCGTGGATGCACTTCTTGATAATGGAATCTGCGGACAACCGATGAGGGATGATCATAATAGAGTTTACAAGTCTCTTTCAGATGTAATTGAAGGCAAAGAAGGAAGAGTTCGCGAGACTTTGCTTGGTAAACGGGTTGATTATTCAGGGCGGTCAGTGATTGTCGTGGGCCCTTCACTTTCATTACATCGATGTGGATTGCCTCGCGAAATAGCAATAGAACTTTTCCAGGCATTTGTAATTCGTGACCTAATTAGAAAACATCTTGCTTCGAACATCGGAGTTGCTAAAAGTCAAATTCGAAAAAAAAAACCGATTGTATGGGAAATACTTCAGGAAATTCTGGATGACCATCCTGTATTGCTGAATAGAGCGCCTACTCTGCATAGATTAGGCATACAGGCATTCCTGCCCATTTTAGTGGAAGGGCGTGCTATTTGTTTACATCCATTAGTTTGTAAGGGCTTCAATGCAGACTTTGACGGGGATCAAATGGCTGTTCATGTGCCTTTATCTTTGGAGGCTCAAGCAGAGGCACGTTTACTTATGTTTTCTCATATGAATCTTTTGTCTCCAACTATTGGAGATCCCATTTCTGCACCAACTCAAGATATGCTTAGTGGACTCTATTTCTTAACGAGTGGAAATCGTCGGGGTATTTGTGTAAATAGGTATAATCCATGTAATCGTATAAACTATCAAAATGAAGATAATAACTATAAGTATACAAAAAAAAAGAACCTTTTTTTTCTAATGCCTATGATGCAATTGGAGCTTATCGGCAAAAACGCATCAATTTAGGTAGTCCCTTGTGGCTGCGGTGGCGACTAGATCAACGCGTTATTGCTGCAAGAGAAACTCCCATCGAAATTCACTATGAATCTTTGGGGACCTATTATGAGATTTATGGACACTATCTAATAGTAAGAAGTATAAAAAAAGAAATTCTTTATATATATATTCGAACCACTCTCGGTCATATTTCTCTTTATCGAGAAATAGAAGAAGCCATACAGGGGTTTTGGCAGGGCTGTTGTAATTCTATGCTACCAGGGGGAATTCGAGTCTCGCCGGGTTAACTAGGACTATAATTGCAATTGCGGAATTTCTACGTGAATCAAGATCTAGAAAAGGAAGTTTTACAATCACTGACTCAAACCCATTGTCAAATTCTACTCAGCGCAATATGGAGGTACTGATGGCAGAACGGCCCACTCAGGTCTTTCACAATAAAATGATAGACGGAACTGCCATGAAACGACTTATTAGTCGATTTATTGATCACTATGGAATAGGATATACATCACATATCCTGGATCAAGTAAAGACTCTGGGTTTCCGACAAGCTACCGCCGCATCGATTTCATTAGGAATTGATGATCTTTTAACAATACCTTCTAAAAGATGGCTAGTTCAAGACGCTGAACAACAAAGTTTTATTTTGGAAAAACACCATCATTATGGGAATGTACACGCGGTAGAAAAATTACGTCAATCGATCGAGATCTGGTATGCCACAAGTGAATATTTGCGACAAGAAATGAATCCTAATTTTCGGATGACCGATCCTTTTAATCCAGTCCATATAATGTCTTTTTCGGGAGCCAGAGGAAATGCATCTCAGGTACATCAATTAGTAGGTATGAGAGGATTAATGTCGGATCCCCAAGGGCAAATGATTGATTTACCCATTCAAAGCAATTTACGCGAAGGACTCTCTTTAACAGAATATATTATTTCTTGTTACGGAGCCCGTAAAGGAGTTGTGGATACCGCTATCCGAACATCAGATGCAGGATATCTCACGCGCAGACTTGTTGAAGTAGTTCAACACATTGTTGTACGTCGAACAGATTGCGGCACCGTCCGAGGTATTTCTGTAAGTCCTCGAAATGGAATGATGGCGGACAGGATTTTTATACAAACATTAATTGGGCGTGTATTAGCAGATCATGTATATATAGGTTCACGATGCATTGCTACTAGAAATCAAGATATTGGAGTTGGACTTGTCAATAGATTCATAACTTTTAGAGCACAACCAATCTCTATTCGAACTCCCTTTACTTGTAGGAGTACGTCGTGGATTTGTCAATTATGTTATGGCCGAAGTCCAGCTCATGACGACCTGGTCGAATTGGGAGAAGCTGTAGGTATTATTGCAGGTCAATCTATTGGAGAACCGGGCACTCAATTAACATTAAGAACTTTTCATACCGGCGGAGTATTCACAGGGGGTACTGCAGAACATGTGCGAGCCCCTTCTAATGGAAAAATAAAATTCAACGAGGATTTGGTTCATCCGACACGTACACGTCATGGACATCCTGCTTTTCTATGTTCTA